GAGTCGAATCTTTAGATAAGGAATCTTTTGATCTGAGCATACTTGAAAAAAGGACTAGATTCTCTAATAATGAAACTAAAAGAGAATACTTGCCTAAAATATATGACCCTTTCTTGCATGGACCCTACCGCGGAAGAATCAAAAAATGGGTTTCACCTTTAAGCATAAATCAAACTTCTAAAAAAAAAAACACGGATCCATTTTGTATAAATAAGATTCATGCTATACTTCTTACTACTGATTATCATGAAATTGAACAGACACTAGATACATTCAATATAAAATCATTATCAAAAGAAAAAGAACTCTCTTTATTGACATTGACAAAAGATGAACAGAGAAATATCGATTCCAAGGATCGAGTCAAAATATTGAAATTTTTATTCAATATAGTTATAACTAATCCCAACAATCAAACAATTAGAAAAAAATCTATTGGAATAAAAGAAATAAGTAAAAAGGTTCCTCGATGGTCATATAAATTAATCGACGATTTAGAACAACAGGAGGGAGAAAACGAGGAAAATGTAACAGCGGAGCATGAAATTCGTTCAAGAAAATCCAAGCGCGTAGTGATTTTTACTAATAACCAGGCAAACGCCGATACTTATACTAATACCAAGGATGCTAATGATCCTGATCAAACAAACGAAGTGGCTTTGATACGCTATTCGCAACAATCGGATTTTCGTCGCGACATAATAAAAGGTTCCATGCGTGCTCAAAGACGTAAAACAATTACTTTGGAACTGTTTCAAGCAAATGTGCATTCCCCACTTTTTTTGGACAGAGTAGACAAACCCCTCTTTTTTTCTTTTGATATTTTTGGGCCGCTGAAACTAATATCTCGAAATTGGATATGTAAAAACAAAGAATCACAAATTTCTGATTATATAGAAAAAAAGATCGAGAAAAAAGACGAGGACAAAAGAGAAAAATACAAAAGAGAAGAGAAAATGCGGATAGAAATAGCAGAAGCCTGGGATAGCATTTTACTTGCTCAAGTAATGAGGGGTTCCGTGTTAATAACCCAATCAATTCTTAGAAAATATATTATATTACCTTCATTGATAATAGCTAAAAACATTGCCCGTATGTTATTATTTCAATTTCCTGAGTGGTCCGAAGATTTAAAGGATTGGAATCGAGAAATGCATGTTAAATGCACTTATAATGGTGTTCAATTATCTGAAACAGAATTTCCAAAAAATTGGTTAACAGACGGTATTCAGATAAAGATCCTATTTCCTTTTTGCCTGAAACCTTGGCACAGACTTAAACTACAACCCTCTCATAAAGATCCAATGAAAAAAAAGAAGGGTCAAAAGAATGATTTTTGCTTTTTAACAGTTTGGGGAATGGAAACTGAACTACCTTTTGGTTCTCCTCGAAAACGGCGTTCGTTTTTTGAGCCTATTTTTAAAGAGCTAAAAAAAAAAATAAAAAAACTGAAAACGAAATGTTTTATAGCTTTACCAATTTTAAAAGAAAGAACAAAATTGTTTCGAAAAGTCTCAAAAGAAACAAAAAAATGGATAACTCAAAGCATTCTATTTCTAAAGGGAATAGTAAAAGAACTCTCAAAAATAAATCCAATTCCATTTTTGGGGTTGAGAGAAATATATGAATTGGACGAAACTAAAAAGGATTCGATAATCAGTAATGAGATGATTCACGAATCATCCCTTCAAATTCAATCTACGGGGTGGACAAATTATTCATTAACCGAAAAAAAAATAAAAGATCTGACTACGAGAACAAACACAATCAAAAATCAAATAGAAAAAATTCTAATTATAAAAGACAAGAAAAACGAATTTCTAACTCAAGAAATAAATATTAGTTCTAATAAAATAAGTTATCCGGATAAAATATTAGAATCATCAAAAAAAATTTTGCAAATAGTAAAAAGAAGAAATATTCGATTAATCCGTAAATTCTATTTTTTGATAAAATTTTTCATTGAAAAGATATACATAGATATTCTTCTATATATCATTAATTTTCCAAGAACCAATACACAACTTTTTCTTGAATCAACAAAAAAAATGATTGAGAAATTCATTCACAATAATGAAGCAAATCAAGAAAGAATTAATAAAACAACTAAAAATACAATTCATTTTATTTCAACTATAAGAAACTCACTTTCTTCACTTTCTAATGTTAGTATTATAAATAAAAACGAAAAAGCTTTTTGTGACTTATTCTCCCTCTCACAAGCCTATGTATTTTACAAATTATCACAAACCCAGGCTATTAGTTTTTATAAATTCAAACCTATCCTTCAATATCATGGAACATCTCGTTTTCTTAAAAATGAAATAAAAGATTATTTTGAAGAAGAGGGAGTATCTCATTCCAGATTAAGACATCATTATGGGTTAAGACAGAAAATCTTTTGGCATCCTGAAATGAATGAATGGAAAAACTGGTTAAGGAGTCGTTATCAATACAATTTATTTCAGAGTAGATGGCTTAGATTAGTACCAGGACAATGGCGAAATAGAGTCAATCAACACTATCTGGCTCAAAATAAAGATTTAACAAAATGGGATTCATATGAAAAAGAAAGATTAACTCATTACGAAAAAAAAAATGATTTTCAAGCGAATTCATTACTAAATCAAGAATATAAACTTACTCAAAAACAACAATTTAAAAAATCGAATTTGAAAAAACACTATGGATATGATTTTTTATCATATAAATCTATTAATTATCAAGATAAGAGGGACCCGTATGCTTATGGATCACCATTCCAAGTAAATAAGAGGGAAGAGATTTCTTATAATTACAACATGGATAAAGATAAACGCAAATTTTTTGATACACTGAGGGATATCCCTCTCCATAATTATCTAGGAGAAAACAATATCTTAGATGCTATGGAGAATTTTTCGCATAGAAAGTTTTTAAATTGGGGAATTCTTCATTTTTGTCTTAGAAATAAGGCTGGTATTGAGTACTGGGTGGATACCAGTACCAAGAGTAACAAAAATATTAAGGCTGGGGTTAATAATTATGAAATAATTGATAAAACGGACCTTTTTTATTTCACAATTTTTCAAGATCACGAAAGCAACCCATCCAATAAAAAAGGAAGCCCATTTGATTGGATGGGAATGAATGAAGAAATACTAAGTCGGCCTATATCGAATCTGGAACTTTGGTTCTTCCCAGAATTTGTGTTGCTATATAATGCATATAAGGTTAAACCATGGATCATACCAATAAAATTACTTCTTTTAAATTTTAATGTAAATGGGAACATTAATAAAAATATTATTGAAAATAAAAAAAGGGACCCCCTTATAGCACCGAATGCAAAAAAAATTATTGGATTAGAGAATCGAAATCAAGAAGAAAAAGAACCCATAGGTGAAGGGGATCTTGTATCAGATGCACAAAAACAAGGAAATTTTAAATCCGTTCTCTCAAACCAAGAAAAAGATGTTGAAGAAGATTATGGCAAATCAGACATAAAAAAACGTAGAAAGAAAAAGCAATACAAGAGTAACACGGAAGCAGAGCTTGATTTCTTCCTAAAAAGGTATTTGCGTTTTCAATTGAGATGGGATGATTCTTTAAATCAAAAAATAATCAATAATATCAAAGTATATTGTCTCCTGCTTAGACTGATAAATCCAAACGAAATTGTTATATCCTCTATTCAAAGGGGAGAAATGAATCTGGATATTTTGATGATTCAGAAGGATTTAACTCTTAGAGAATTAATGAAAAAGGGAATATTGATTATCGATCCAGTTCGTCTGTCGGTAAAAAATGATGGACAATTTATTCTATATCAAACTATAAGTATTTCGTTGGTTCATAAAAATAAACACCAAATTAATCAAAGATACCAAGAAAAAAACTATATTGATAAAAAGAATTTTGATGAATCTATTGCAAGACATCAAAAAATGACTGAAAATAAAGACAAAAATCATTATGATTTATTTGTTCCTGAAAATATTTTATCCCCTAACCACCGGCGAGAATTGCGAATTCGAATTTCTTTCAATTCAAGGGATAAAAATGGTATGCATAGAAATCCAGTCTTTTTAAATAATGTAAAAAACTGTGGTCAAGTTTTGACTAAAAACAAAGATCTTAATGGTGAGAAAAAGAAACTAATTAAATTAAAGTTCTTTCTTTGGCCCAATTATCGATTAGAAGATTTAGCTTGTATGAATCGCTATTGGTTTAATACTAATAATGGCAGTCGTTTCAGTATGGTAAGGATACATATGTATCCGCGGTTGAAAATTCGTTAATGGTACATTTTCCCATATATTATGTACCGTGCCGGGTATATGAACACAAATAACAAACAAATAGATGGGCACACGGATTGTCTTACATTTCATTCTGATACATGATACTAATTTAATGACATACATATCAATTAGATCAACAAATGAATCAACAAAATCCTCTTATTTGAACTCTAAAATTTTCTCTTTTGTAGAAATCTATCACTCTTTTTTTTGTATCCCGATACGAATCAAATTGAAAACCGGATTGATTAATTTTATTTGAAAAAATTATAAAGTTCATAACGAACTTAAAATCATTGTGTATATCAAAATGACTGGTATTATTATTACTGATCAGTAAAATTCACATTCAAAAAAAGGGGGAGATAATATTTTGTTTTATGGTAAAAAATTCATTCATCTCAGTTATTTTTCAAGAAAAAAAAGAAGAAAACAGGGGGTCCGTTGAATTTCAAATAGTTAGTTTCACCAATAAGATACGAAGACTTACTTCACATTTGGAATTGCACAAAAAAGACTATTTATCTCAGAGAGGTCTACGTAAAATTCTAGGAAAACGTCAACGACTACTGTCGTATTTATCAAAGAAAAATAAAATACGTTATAAAGAATTAATTAGTGAGTTGGATATTCGGGAATCAAAAAATCGTTAATTTGCAAATTTTGAATTATTTGAATTAGTCGATTTAGTAGATTTTAATTTTGATGTACTTCTTTTCGTTTTCAACAATTCATGTAAGAATGAATCGAGGAAAAACTTATGAATCTATCAGCTACAGAAAAAGACCTTATGATAGTCAATATGGGACCTCAGCACCCATCAATGCACGGTGTTCTTCGTCTCATCGTTACTCTAGATGGTGAAGATGTTGTTGACTGTGAACCAATATTAGGTTATTTACACAGAGGAATGGAAAAAATTGCGGAAAACCGAACAATTATACAATATTTGCCTTATGTAACGCGTTGGGATTATTTAGCCACTATGTTCACGGAAGCAATAACCGTAAATGGACCAGAACAATTGGGGAATATTCAAGTCCCTAAAAGAGCCAGCTATATCAGAGTAATTATGTTGGAGTTGAGTCGTATAGCTTCTCATCTATTATGGCTTGGACCTTTTATGGCAGATATCGGTGCACAGACCCCCTTTTTCTATATTTTCAGAGAAAGAGAATTAGTATATGATCTATTCGAAGCTGCCACCGGTATGAGAATGATGCATAATTATTTTCGTATCGGAGGAGTGGCGGCCGATCTACCTTATGGCTGGATAGATAAATGTTTGGATTTCTGCGATTATTTTTTAACAGGAATTGTTGAATATCAAAAACTTATTACGCGAAATCCTATTTTTTTAGAACGAGTTGAAGGGATAGGCGTTATTGGTGCAGAAGAAGCAATAAATTGGGGTTTATCCGGCCCAATGCTACGAGCATCTGGAATCAAATGGGATCTTCGGAAAGTTGATCGTTATGAGTGTTACGACGAATTTGATTGGGAAATCCAGTGGCAAAAAGAAGGAGATTCATTAGCTCGTTATTTAGTCCGAATCAGTGAAATGACGGAATCCATAAAAATAATTCAACAGGCCCTGGAAGGAATTCCGGGGGGTCCCTATGAGAATTTAGAAATCCGATGCTTTGATCGAGAAAGGGATCCAGAATGGAATGATTTTGAATATCGATTCATTAGTAAAAAACCCTCTCCCACATTTGAATTACCGAGACAAGAACTTTATGCGAGAATGGAAGCCCCAAAGGGAGAATTAGGAATTTTTCTGATAGGGGATCAAAGCGGTTTTCCTTGGAGATGGAAAATTCGCCCGCCGGGTTTTATCAATTTGCAAATTCTTCCTCAGTTAGTTAAAAGAATGAAATTGGCTGATATTATGACGATACTAGGTAGCATAGATATCATTATGGGAGAAGTGGATCGTTGAAATGATAATTTATACGACAGAAGCACAAGATATCAATTCTTTTTACAGATTGGAATCTTTAAAAGAGGTCTATGGGATCATATGGATGTTGGTCCCTATTTTGACTCTTGTATTGGGAATCACAATAGGTGTACTAGTAATTGTATGGTTAGAAAGAGAAATATCTGCAGGAATACAACAACGTATTGGGCCTGAATACGCCGGTCCTTTGGGAATTCTTCAAGCTCTAGCAGATGGAACAAAACTGCTTTTCAAAGAGAATATTCTTCCATCTAGAGGAAATACTCGTTTATTTAGTATTGGACCGTCTATCGCAGTCATATCAATTTTACTAAGTTTTTCAGTAATTCCTTTTAGCTCTCGCCTTATTTTAGCCGATCTCAATATCGGTATTTTTTTATGGATTGCCATTTCAAGTATTGCTCCCGTTGGACTTCTTATGTCAGGATACGGATCAAATAATAAATATTCCTTTTTAGGTGGTCTGCGAGCTGCTGCTCAATCGATTAGTTATGAAATACCATTAACTCTATGCGTTTTATCAATATCTCTACGTGCGATTCGTTGAAATATAAACTTTTATTTTCCCTATTCCTTTCATTCTAGAAAATAAGTTGAATGGATTGAATAGATATCCTCGTTTTTTATTATCCTTCAGTTCAGGTTGATAAACTAAATTAGATAGTTATATATGAGTGAAAGAAAGCAGCTTATAAATTCGCAGTAAATTAAACAAAAAAAATTGAATCTCATTTCCTATGTACAAGAGTTAAGTGGAAGAAAACGTACGCGGAAGAAGTCTTTACCCCAAGACGGGTTGATTAGTCAATCTAGCTTGAAGCGGGCTCAAAAGATCAACCGTATAGAGTTTTAGCTATCCTTTGTATGGTCCCATACATGTATTGCTAAACAAACGGGGGATTGAACAAAAAATGAGTGGATGGTTAGGAACACCAAAATACACAAAGGATTAGTAATGGAGATTATGTAAATTATATAAAAAGAGACTTCTGGATAACATAAAAAGAATACTAATTGGGGCTTTAAATTCGTAGAAATGACTAGGCAGTACTCCCCACGATTCCGGTCCAGAGTATGCTCCTATCCGCCGATTAAAGTAATGACTATCAGGAACGAAAAAATCCTTTACTATTTTTTAGTTTAAGCCCCCATTCGTGGTTTTCTCAGAGCCGAAAGAAGAATAGGAACGAAAAAGAAACAATAAAGAATAAAAAAGAAATCTTTTTTTTATTCTTTCTTTCATATAGATAGAGAGACCTAATCCGTGTCATGATTTATGAGCTAAGGTAATGTTTCATTTTTTTCGTAATCGAAAACAATGGGTTGAAATATCGATTGATATTCTACAAGAAGTATTTTATTAAAGGCTTAAGTTATTACTCAACAAATAAAAATTGAAATTATTAACGGGCGAGATCAATTCAGAAGCACTTTTTTTTTTATTCTTTCAGAATATAGCAGACAGAATTCCATTGGTATAATTTTGGACCTTCCAATCCATTTTTTCTGTATCTATTCTACAACCATACGAAGATAAATAATACGGATTCGGTCCTTAAATTTATTTGTGACCCACGAGGAGCCGTATGAGGTGAAAATCTCATGTACGGTTTTGGACTAGCGATGGAAACAGTGATGTTATCATCGACTATAATTATCTAACAGTTCAAGTACAGTTGATATAGTTGAGGCGCAATCAAAATATGGTTTTTGGGGATGGAATTTGTGGCGTCAGCCAATAGGGTTTATCGTTTTTCTAATTTCTTCTCTAGCAGAATGTGAGAGATTACCTTTTGATTTACCAGAAGCCGAGGAAGAATTAGTAGCAGGGTATCAAACCGAATATTCAGGTATTAAATTTGGTTTATTTTACGTTGCTTCCTATCTAAATCTATTACTTTCTTCATTATTTGTAACAGTTCTTTACTTGGGGGGTTGGAATATTTCCATTCCGTACGTATTCGTCCCTGAGCTATTTGAAATAAATAAAATGAATGGAATCCTCGGAACGGCAATTGGTATCTTTATTACATTAGCTAAAACTTATTTGTTTTTGTTTATTTCTATCGCAACACGATGGACTTTACCGAGGTTAAGAATGGACCAATTATTAAATCTTGGATGGAAATTTCTTTTACCCATTTCTCTCGGTAATCTATTATTAACAACTTCTTTCCAACTTCTTTCACTGTAAAGAAAAAAAAATATGAGATTCATGGCTTGGCTCAAACAAGAGAAAGAAACAAACATCAAATTATTTATAGATATTCACGATATGTTCCCTATGGTAACTGGGTTCATGAATTATGGCCACCAAACGGTCCGAGCCGCAAGGTACATTGGTCAAGGTTTCATGATTACCTTATCCCACGCAAATCGTTTACCCGTAACTATTCAATATCCTTATGAAAAATTAATCACATCAGAGCGTTTCCGCGGGCGAATTCATTTTGAATTTGATAAATGCATTGCTTGTGAAGTATGTGTTCGTGTATGCCCTATAGATCTACCTGTTGTTGATTGGAAATTTGAAACAGATATTCGAAAAAAACGATTGCTTAATTACAGTATTGATTTCGGAATTTGTGTATTTTGTGGTAACTGCGTTGAGTATTGTCCAACAAATTGTTTATCAATGACTGAAGAATATGAACTTTCTACTTACGACCGTCATGAATTGAATTATAATCAAATTGCTTTGGGCCGTTTACCAATGTCAGTAATTGACGATTATACAATTCGAACAATTTCGAATTCGATTCAAAAAAAAACTGAGTAAGTAAACCTACTATTCTATTAAAGATAAATTACGAATTCTTTTAAGGTTCCGTTTTGGTTTAAGTTAAAAGAAAGAGTGTTTGGTTTGAATTAAAAAAAAAAAGAATGAGGACTTTGTTCAATAAATAAAAATTCAATTACAAAGTAACTGGTTGATAAGAATTTCGGATTCATTTTTATTTAAAATCTATTAATATATTCGTAATTATTTCGAAATATATAGTTTCAAAAAAAAAATACCCTTTTCTTTTGAACAAACAAAAAAAGAATCAAAAACGAAACTGTCCAATAATTGTACTTAGAGCAATTCCCACCTAATAGATTAGTATTTTATTCAATTAGGAACGTATCATAAAAAAAAATTCCTGGTCGGGTCAATAAGATCATGAAAAGCATTTCGATTTATTTATCTCTTATTTTACACAGAATGGATTTGCCTGGACCAATACACGATTTTCTTTTAGTTTTTCTGGGATCGGGTCTTATATTAGGGGGCCTGGGAGTGGTATTACTTCCCAATACAATTTATTCTGCCTTTTCATTGGGATTGGTTCTTGTTTGTATATCCTTATTGTATATTCTCTCAAATTCTCATTTTGTAGCTGCTGCCCAACTCCTTATTTATGTGGGAGCCATAAATGTTTTAATCCTATTTGCTGTGATGTTCATGAATGGTTCAGAATATTCTAAAGATTTTAATCTGTGGACCGTTGGGAATGGCCTTACTTCGTTGGTTTGTACAAGTATTCTTGTTTCGCTAATTACTACTATATTAGATACATCATGGTACGGGATTATTTGGACTACAAGATCAAACCAAATTATAGAGCAAGATTTGATAAGTAATAGTCAACAAATTGGAATTCATTTAGCAACAGATTTTTTTCTTCCATTTGAATTCATTTCAATAATTCTTTTAGTTGCTTTGATAGGTGCAATTACTGTGGCTCGTCAGTAATAAATCTTTCTAACTGGG